TTGGTTCTTTTGTTGTTGGAGGTTATTTTAGTTATGTTATTTGTTGTTCAGGCTATTGCCTTTGTTACTCTATATGAGCGTCATTTACTGGGGGGTAGTCAACAACGTATTGGTCCTAATAAGGTTAGTTTTATGGGTGTTGTTCAGGCTATTTTTGATGGTATTAAGCTTTTAAAAAAAGAGCAAATGACACCTTTGAATTCTGCTGAAACTTCTTTTATTTTGGTGCCTGGTGTTTTCTTTTCTGTTATGTTTCTGGAGTGGTTTGTGCTTCCTTATTCTTTTGATTTTATGACTTTTGAATATTCTATTTTGTTTTTTCTTTGTTTAATTGGGTTTTCTGTTTATACAACTCTTGTTAGTGGTGCTGTGAGGAAATCAAAATACGGTATGGTGGGGGCTATCCGGGCCAGAAGTCAGAGTGTCTCTTATGAAATTGCTTTTTCTTTATATTTGTTGGCTATTATTATCCATATTAATATGTTTTATTTCTACAGTTTTTTTAATTTAAGTCTTGTTGTCATTTATTTGCCTTTTCTTTTTATAGTTCTGGCTGAGTTGAACCGGGCTCCTTTTGATTTTGCTGAAGGTGAGAGAGAGCTTGTTAGTGGTTATAATGTAGAGTATTCTAGGGTGGCTTTTGTTTTACTTTTTTTGGGGGAGTACGGGGCCCTGTTGTTTTTTAGGACTTTAACTTCTGTGTTGTTTTTTGATTTTAGTTTTGTTATAATTTATCTGATGTTTACTACTTTGGTTTTTATCCGAAGTGCTTTTCCTCGTTTTCGTTATGATCTTATGATGAGTTTTTTTTGATTTAAGTTGTTACCAGTTTCTTTGATTTTTTTAGGTTATTTTATTATTGTTCTTTTGTAATGAAGCTTTTGTGTTGAGTAATGTTTATTTTTTGGATATTTTTATGTTTGTTTATGTTCTTCAGTTTCTTTTTTATTTTAAGGAGAGAATGATTAATGTTTTGGTAAAAAAGTTTTTAGGTGTGTTGGTAACTGTTTTTAGTTATACTGAGGAGTCGCCTCTTAGATCTGTTATTTCTATTTTTACTTTTATTGTTCTTTTAACTTGTTGTTTTGGGGGTTATTTCTCTTATTCTTTTTGTCCTTGTGGGATAATCGAGTTTACTTTTGTTTATGCTATTGTGGCTTGAATGAGGACTTTTTTTACTTTTATTACTAGTGAAAAGTTTTCTATTTATATGGCTAAGGAGGGTGATAGTTTTTTAAAAACTTTTAGTATGTTGTTGGTTGAGATTGTGAGTGAGATTTCCCGCCCGTTGGCTCTTACTGTGCGTTTGACTGTAAATGTTTTGGTGGGCCATATAATTAGTATGATATTGTATCAGTTATTGGAGTTGACTTTGGGTCTGGGTTATGTTTGGCTGACAGTTTTTGCTATTATAATAGAGTGTTTTGTTTTCTTTATTCAGAGTTATATTTTTTCTCGTTTGATTTATCTTTATTTAAATGAGTAATTTTTTGAGATGTTAACTTAAGTTTAAAGTGTTAGACTTTTAATCTAAAAATGGTTTTTCACATCTTAGGTCTAGGTAGGCTGTTATAGCATAAGAAGTGCATTTGTTTTAAGCGCAAAAGATATGAAATAGCTAACAAATTTTAGTCAGGTCTTCTAAATCTGTTCTGGGGTTACCCGTTTGTTTTTGTTATTGTTTTTTTGTTTCTTTGTTTCTTTGTTGTGTTTTTTGAATTTTTTTTCTAGAAATATTTTAGTTTGGTGAAGGGTTTTTCTTTTGATAACTGTTGTTTTTGTGTGTTTGTCAAAGGGTTTGGGTTCTTATGCTAGTATTTTGAATTATTTTGTCATTCAAGAGAGTTTAGGTCTTTTTTTTTTAGTTTTTAACTTTTTCTTGTTGCAATTTTTTATTGTTATGTTAAAAGTTGGGGGGGCACCTTTACATTTTTGGCTCTTTAGGGTAACTAATTCTATTTATGATTGGTTGTTGATATGATTTTTGACTTTTCAAAAACTGCCTTTTTTACCTGTTCTTGTTCAGTTGTTTGATTTTAAAATGGGGTACCTGTTTTTTTTTGGTATCGCTGTTTGTTATCTTCAGTTGTTTATGCTTAAAAGTTATAAAAATATGATAATTATTTCTTCTACGGAGTCTTTTAATTGGGTGATTCTAACATCTTTTTTGTCTGTTATTAATGTTGTCTATTTGTTTTTTTATTATATTGTACTTATGATTTTTCTTATGCCTTTATTTAATTCTAAGGATTTGAACTTTATTAATTGAGAGACTTTGTTGGTTTTTTTAAATGTTCCTTTTAGTGTTTCTTTTTTTATTAAGATTTTCTCTTTAGGGGAATTATTAAAACTTGATAGTATGTTTATGTTGTTTTTGCTTTTTTTAATGTTTTTGTCTATAATGTGTTTTAGTTTGTGGTTGGTTAATATGAGTGTTAAGCATATGAAAATGGTGGGGGATAATGTTAAAAACTTATTTTTTTTGGTTGTCCCTATTATAATGCTATCTGTAGTTTAATTTGGTATTATTTTAGTAAAATTTTATTACGTCGTCTTGATAAGGCGGAGTTCCTTTGGAAATAATAGAACGTAAAATAGATTTTCCTATACTTGGTTACGGTCCAAGGAGATTGTCGTTTTTTATGCTCTAGTTTAGAAAGAATTTTTGTTTTTGGTGCAAAAGGGTGTGGGCGTAAACCTTTATAGTTTATATTTTAAAATATGACTCTGAAGAAGTCAAGAATTTTTTTTTGAGGTGATTGGTCTTTTTGCTTTTGTTAATTCTATGGTAGTTAGTCTGCCTTCTAGGAAGTCTTTGACTTTGAATTGAAATTATGGTAGTATGTTGGGCATAATTTTGGTTTTTCAAATTTTGACTGGAACTTTTTTAGCTTTTTATTATACTAATGATGGTGCTTCGGCTTTTGGGAGTGTGCAGTATATTATGTATGAGGTTAATTTTGGTTGGGTTTTTCGTCTCTTTCATTCTAACGGGGCTAGTTTGTTTTTTATTTTTTTGTACTTGCATATTTTTAAGGGTCTGTTTTTTTTTAGTTATCGTCTAAAAAAAGTTTGAGCTTCGGGCTTGATTATTTTGTTGCTTTTAATGGCGGAAGCTTTTATAGGTTATGTTTTAGTTTGGGCTCAAATGAGTTTTTGGGCTTCTGTGGTTATTACTAGTTTGTTAAGTGTTATTCCTATCTGAGGGCCTGCGATTGTTACTTGAATTTGAAGTGGTTTTACAGTCTCTAGGGCTACTTTGAAGTTCTTTTTTGTGGTTCATTTTCTGTTACCTTATGGATTGTTGGTTTTTGTTTTGGCTCATCTTTTGTTTTTACATGAGACTGGGAGAACATCAAAGCTTTATTGTCATGGGGACTATGATAAAATCTGTTTTTTTCCTGAGTTTTGAGTTAAGGATGCTCTTAATTTGGTTGTCTGATTTGCTTTTGTGGTGTTTTGTTTTTTAGCCCCTTATCTTTTAGGTGACCCTGAGATATTTATTGAGTCTGATCCTATGGTGAGGCCGGCCCATATTGTACCGGAATGGTATTTTTTGTATGCTTATGCTATTTTGCGGGCTATTCCAAATAAGGTCCTGGGTGTTGTAGCTATGTTTGGTAGGCTTTTGCTTCTTTTTCTTTTTGTTTTTGTTCACAATTATGTCTCGATGTTGTCTAAGTTGAATAAGGTTTTTGTTTTTTTGTTGTTGTTTACTTTGGTAATATTAAGTTGGTTGGGCCAATGTCTGGTAGAAGAACCTTTTATTACTTTAAGAATGGTGTTTTCTGTTTTTTATTTTGTTCTTGTTTTAACTTTATTGTTTATCTTTTTTATTACTAAGTTTATTTTTAAGTGTATACATAGTATAATAAATATGTTGGGTTTAGGACCTAGAGATTATTGTATACTTTGTTTCATAATTTTCATATTTTAAGTTTATCTAGGTATCCTTTACTTGTTTTTTTTAGAACTCTGGGGTTTACTAGTTCTTTGGTAGTTTTTTTTAAATATGGTCTAATTTGAGGTGTTTTATTTTGTTTGTTTTCTATTTGTTATGTAGCTTTTTTGTGGGGCAAGGATATTGTCATAGAAGGTCTTAGTGGCTATCATAATTTTTTTGTTATAGATGGTTTTAAGTTTGGTGTTTTAGTTTTTATTTTTAGGGAGTTTATATTTTTTTTTGGTATTTTTTGGACTTTTTTTGATGCTGCTCTTGTTCCTGCTCATGATTTAGGTGGTGTTTGGTCACCTATCGGGATGCACTTAGTGAATCCTTTTGGTGTTCCTTTGTTAAACACTATTATTCTCTTGAGGAGCGGGGTCTCTGTTACTTGGGCGCATTATAGACTTTTGAGTAACAAAAGTTGTTCTACTAGCTTAGCTTTGACTTGTATTCTGGCTGCTTATTTTACTGGCGTACAGTTAATAGAATATAGTGAAGCTAGGTTTTCTATTTCTGATGGTATTTTTGGCAGTATTTTTTATCTTTCTACGGGTTTTCATGGTCTGCATGTGTTTTGTGGGGGCCTGTTTCTTTTTTTTAATTTGTGGCGTCTTTTGTTGTCCCATTTTAATTATAACCATCACTTAGGTTTGGAGTTTGGTATTATTTATTGACATTTTGTGGATGTTGTTTGGTTGTTTCTATTTGTTTTTGTTTACTGATGGTCTTACTGCTATTTTAGTTTATTTTAAAATATGTGATTTGTAATCATGGGTAATTGTGTAGCTTTGATGGAAATATTACTTTTTTCTTTATATTTTTTTTTTAGACCTTTTATATTTTTTTTGTTTATAGTATTTTTTAGTTTTTGTATGTTGAATAATTATTCTTGAGGTGGATTATTTTTTTTTCTGGACTCTTTTACTTTTGTTTTGTTAGTAATTATGAGTTTGTTTATTCTGGGGGTGGTAGTTCTTAGGGAAAAAAACCATATACTATTACTTTTATCAGAGGTTCTGGTTTTTGTTTGTATCTTCTTTTTTGTACCTGTTAATATTATTATATTTTATATGTTCTTTGAGTTGTCTATATTTCCTATCCTAGTGATAATTCTGGGCTATGGCTCTCAAATTGAAAAGATTAATTCTGCTTATTATTTAATCTTTTATGCTGCTTTTTGTTCTATGCCATTTTTGTTTGTTTATTTTAAAAGTTATTTTTTCTTTTCTTGGGTTTACTTTGATTTTAATTTATCTTGAGAGATGGTCTTTATTTTAAGTTTGAGGTTTATAATAAAATTTCCTGTCTATTTTTTACATCTTTGGCTTCCTAAGGCCCATGTGGAAGCCCCCACTACGGCCAGAATGTTGTTGGCGGGTCTTCTTTTGAAGCTTGGTACTGCGGGGTTTCTACGTATTCTGGGGTGTTTTAGGTTTACTCATAATAATGTTTGGATAATTTTGGCTTTTTTGGGTATGATCTTGTCAGCTTTTTGTTGTATTTTTCAAAGTGATGCTAAAGCGTTAGCTGCTTATTCTTCTATTACTCATATGAGTTTTCTTTTGATAGCGCTGGTGTTTGTTCTTATGGCTGGTAAAACTAGGGGGCTTATTATGATATTGGCCCATGGGTATACCTCTACTCTTATGTTCTATCTTATTGGTGAATTTTATCATGTCTCGGGTAGGCGTATAGTTTATTATATAAATGGATTTTTTAGTTCTAGAATAATTATGGCTATTATTTTTTCTGTTGTTTTCTTGTCTAATAGAGGCACTCCTCCTTCTCTTTCTTTTATATCCGAGTTTGTAGCAATTACCTCTGCTCTTAATATAATAAAATTCAGGTTTTGGCTCTTATTTGCTTATTTTTTTGTTGGTTTTTATTATTCTATTTATTTATTAACTAGGGCTGTAATGGGTAAGGCTTTTGTTAATATGAGGGTTTGGAATGTAGGGTTTTCTGTGCCTTTAGTGTTGATGATGTACAATATTTTTTGATTAAGTATCTTTTTTTAATAAAAAAAGGTGTAATTTTAGGTGTCTAACAAGGTTTTTCTTTGTTAGATTTTTGTTTAATTTTAAAAAATTTTTATTTTTTAAATTTGAAATTTAACTTAGGTTTAAATGTTTTTGTTTTATTTGAAAAGTTTTACAAAGTATCAAGGGGGCCTTTCTGTGTGGTTGGAGAGTTCTAATCATAAGGATATCGGCACTCTTTATTTTTTATTTGGTCTTTGATCTGGTATGGTCGGTACTGCTCTTTCTTTAATTATTCGTCTTGAGTTAGCTAAGCCTGGTCTTTTTTTGGGCAATGGTCAGTTGTATAATTCTGTTATTACTGCTCATGCTATTCTGATAATTTTTTTTATAGTTATGCCAACCATGATTGGTGGGTTTGGTAATTGGATGTTACCACTTATATTAGGTGCTCCTGATATAAGATTTCCTCGTCTCAATAATTTAAGTTTTTGATTATTGCCTACTGCTATATTTTTGATTCTGGATTCTTGTTTTGTTGATATGGGCAGTGGGACTAGTTGAACCATTTATCCTCCTTTAAGTACTATGGGGCATCCTGGTAGTAGTGTTGATCTAGCTATTTTTAGTTTACATTGTGCGGGGGTAAGTTCTATTTTGGGGGCTATTAATTTTATAACTACTACTAAAAATTTGCGTAGTAGGTCTATTTCTTTGGAGCATATGAGTTTGTTTGTTTGGACTGTTTTTGTAACAGTTTTTTTACTTATTTTGTCTCTTCCTGTTTTGGCGGGGGCTATTACTATGTTATTGACTGATCGTAATCTTAATACTTCTTTTTTTGATCCTAGGACCGGGGGTAATCCTCTTATTTATCAGCATCTTTTTTGGTTTTTTGGTCATCCTGAGGTTTATATTTTAATTTTACCGGCCTTTGGTATTATTAGGCAGTCTAGTTTGTATTTGACTGGCAAAAAAGAAGTTTTTGGTTCTTTGGGGATGGTTTATGCTATTCTAAGAATTGGTCTTATTGGTTGTGTAGTTTGGGCTCATCATATGTATACTGTAGGTATGGATCTTGATTCTCGGGCTTATTTTACTGCTGCTACTATGGTTATTGCTGTGCCTACTGGGGTAAAAGTTTTTAGTTGGCTGGCCACTCTTTTTGGTATGAAGATGGTTTTTCAACCTTTACTTCTTTGGGTGTTGGGCTTTATTTTTCTATTTACTGTTGGTGGTTTGACTGGTGTTGTTCTTTCTAATTCTAGTTTGGATGTAATTTTACATGATACTTATTATGTGGTAAGTCATTTTCACTATGTTTTAAGTCTTGGCGCTGTTTTTGGTATTTTTACGGGTATTAGTTTATGGTGAGGTTTTATGACTGGTTTTGTTTATGATAAGATGGTTATAAGTGTGGTTTTTATTTTGATGTTTATTGGTGTTAATACTACTTTTTTTCCTTTACATTTTGCTGGTCTTCATGGTTTTCCGCGTAAGTATTTGGATTATCCAGATGTTTATTCTGTTTGAAACATTATGGCTTCTTATGGGTCTATGGTTACTGTTTTTGCTCTTTTTTTGTTTATTTACGCTTTGTTGGAGTCTTTTATGGGGCATCGTATCTTGTTGTGTGATTATAATGTTAATAGTAGCCCCGAGTATAGCTCTAGGGGTTATGTTTTTGGTCATAGTTATCAATCTGAGATTTTTTATAGATCGACAGTTTTAAAATTCTGGACTTTTAGTATAATTTAGTATACCTAATTGCAGATTAGGTGGTTTTTAGGTCTTAAATAAGATAGGATAATTTTAGTCCGAGAGGTCCATACCCTCTAGGTGTTTTCTCTTGTTGTTTAAGAAAAAATTATAGTATAATTTTTATTATATCTCATTGTCGATGGGGGGATTTTTTAATTTTATATTGTAGTCTTTTAGTATATTTATGTATGTCTGACTTCCAATCAGAGGGTTTAAAAGATTATTGAATAATTTTTTTCAAGATTTTGGTTTAATGTTTTCTAATAGTCTTTTTTCTAGTTATATGGATTGATTTCATAACTTTAATTGTAGTTTGCTCTTTGGTGTTCTTTCTTTTGTTTCTGTTATGTTTGGTTATCTTCTTTTTAGAAATTTCTATTTTAAGAGTAAGAAGATTGAATATCAGTTTGGTGAGCTTTTATGTAGTATTTTTCCTACTTTAATTTTGGTTGCTCAGATGGTGCCTTCTTTGAGTCTACTTTATTACTATGGTCTGATGAATCTTGATAGTAATTTAACTGTAAAAGTTACGGGTCATCAGTGGTATTGGAGTTATGAGTTTAGGGATATTCCTGGTTTGGAATTTGATTCTTATATGAAGTCTGTAGATCAGTTAGAGTTAGGTGAGCCTCGTCTTTTGGAGGTTGATAATCGTTGTGTTGTTCCTTGTGATATTAATGTACGTTTTTGTATTACTTCTGGGGACGTTATTCATTCTTGGGCTTTGCCGAGAATGTCTATTAAGTTGGATGCCATAAGGGGTATTTTGTCTACTGTTTCTTATAGTTTTCCTACTGTTGGTGTTTTTTATGGTCAATGTTCAGAAATTTGTGGGGCTAATCATAGATTTATGCCTATTGCTTTGGAAGTGACTTTGTTGGATAATTTTAAGAGTTGGTGTATAGGTTTTATGGAGAATTAGCTTTTTAGTTTATGAAGAAAATGGGTGCTTGTGGTGCGCTTGAATTTAGGAGCTTTATCTATTTTGTTTTATATTTTTTGGTATTGCATACCATACTAAGATTTTTACATTTTTATGTTTAATAGAACTGAGAGGTAGAAGATTAGTTTGTTTTTATTGTTACAAAATAAAAATTACTAATTTTGGTGTTGATATGTCGTCTCTTAATTTACCTGTTTTTTGGATTTTTTTATTAGAAAATTGTAATTTTTTTTTTTGTTTTGAGATAATAAATTTTGTAGGGTTTAAATTTTTTGTTTTATAACATATCTTGTTTTGATTTGGTTTATTTGTTTTTTTTTTATATTAAAATATTAATATATTTATAATTTAGTATTGAGTATATTTTTTAAATTAGGTTTTTTTAAGAAATTTACTGTGTGAACTTGGGTTTTAATCAAATGTTTTTTAAAAACTTATGTTTCTTTATGAAACTGGCCTCTGCTCTATGTTTTTATAAATGGCAGTCTTAGCGTGAGGACATTAAGGTAGCAAAATAATTTGTGCTTTTAATGGGTTCGAGTATGAATGGGGTTATTGGTTAACTTTTTACTTTGTTTTTAATGAAATAAATTTTTATTTAAGAAGTTAATATGTGCAATTAAACAAAGATAAGTCTTCGGAAATTTTTTTATTGTCTTTTCTTGTGTTGAGATTAATATGTTTTCTAGGGTAGGATATTGTGTAATTTTTTTTACTATTGATATTTAAAAAAATTACTTCGGAGTTAACAGAAAATCATGTCGTAACCAGATCTTATGGTAGTGATAAGTTTTACATCGATGTTGTATTCCAGTTGTGCAGGAAAGGAGAAGGCTTGTTTTTTAAGACTGTTCTTCTGTTAATTAAACTGGACGTGATATTAGTTTAATTCATCGTGAGATAGAATTGTTTATCTTGTTAATTGCTTTCTTTTGATAGCAGATAGTACGAAAGGAAATTTGTTGAAGTTTTAAACTTTTTGAAGGTGTGAGGGCCTTTTTTGATAGTTTTAGTTATGGTTATTATTTTTACTTTGTTGTTATTACTTCTTTTTTATCTGGGTAATTTTGTTTTGAGTTGTAAGGATTTTTATAAGAATAAAATTTCTTCTTTTGAGTGTGGTTTTGATAGTGTTGGTAAAATTCAGAATTCTTTTAGTATTCATTTTTTTATTATGATGTTAATATTTGTTATTTTTGATTTAGAAGTGGTTATGTTTGTGGGTATTTTGATTTCGGATATTAGCTCTTTATTAAGTTTTTTAATGTTACTTTTTTTTATTTTGGGTGGTTTTTATATAGAATGGTGGTACGGCAAATTGATTTGACTTATTTAGATTGATATTTCTATTTTTTTGATAGTTTTGTTGTTGTTTGGTATTTGTTGTTTGATCATGTTATTTCCTGTTTCTAAAATTGCTTTTTTTTTAGTGGAGTGAGATTTTTTATCATTTAAAATTTCTGTTTATTTTAATAGAATTATGTTTTCTTTAATCTTGCTTTTGGTTACTATGAGTGTTTTAGTTTTTAGTACTTATTATTTAGACGGGGAATTAAATTTTAATTATTATTATTTTGTGCTTTTAATTTTTGTGGGAAGGATGTTTAGACTTATTTATAGTAATAATTGTTTTTCTATGTTATTGAGTTGGGATATTTTAGGTATTTCGAGTTTTTTTTTAGTGTTATTTTATAATAATTGGGATAGGTGTAGAGGGGCCATAAATACTGTTTTAACGAACCGTTTGGGTGATTTTTTTTTGTTTGTTTTTTTTTCTAGTGTACTTTATAGCAGTTATTATTTTTTGAACTTATCTCTTTTTGTGGGCTTGTCTTCTTTGATGTTGTTATTGGCTTCTTTTACTAAAAGGGCTCAGTTTCCTTTTAGGGGGTGGTTGCCTAAAGCTATAAGGGCACCGACCCCTATTAGTTCTTTGGTTCATAGTAGGACCTTGGTTACAGCTGGGCTTGTTCTTGTTATAAATTTTACTGAGTTGATTTTGCACAAATATGTTATTAGAATTATCTTGGTTATTGGTGTTTTTACTATGTTTTTTTCTAGAATGGCAGCTCTGGTTGAGGAGGATTTAAAAAAGGTTGTTGCCTTGAGAACGCTTTCTCAGATAGGTTTTTCTATGTTTACTGTTGGGTTAGGTTTAAGTTTTGTTTCTTTTATCCATCTTTTGAGTCATGCTCTTTTTAAAAGGTGTTTATTTATGCAGGTAGGTTATTTAATTCATTGTTCTTTTGGTCAGCAGGATGGTCGTAATTATAGTAATTTGGGTAATTTACCGTCTTTTATCCAATTACAGTTGTTAGTGACTCTTTTTTGTTTGTGTGGCTTAATTTTTTCTAGGGGGGCTGTTAGAAAGGATTTTATTTTAGAGTTTTTCTTTACTAATTTTTTTATAATTTTTTTTTCTGTAATATTTTTTTTATCTGTTTTCCTTACTTTTGGTTATAGGTATCGTTTGTGAAAGGGGTTTTTTATAAGTTTTGGTAAACCTGTTTTTCATTATAGTAATGGTGTGGCTATGAATTTTTTAAGTCTTGTGTTAGTTTTTTTTTCTATTGTTTTTATTTGGTGATTAAATTTCAATATGCTTTCTCTACCTTCACTTTTTCTTTATGTAGACTTTTTCGCCCCTTTGTTTTTCTTGTTTTTAATTATTTTTTTAAGTTTTTTGTGTGTTAAAATACTGTTAAAGGAGTTTGTCTATAAGTTTTTAGTGGACCTATTTGCTAAGGAGACTATTTATGGTCTTGTTAATTATAAGTTTTTTGATCTCTTGTTAAATAATATTAATTCTAAAGGTGTTACTTTTTTTTCTTTTTCAGGGTTTCTAAGTAATAGTTATATAAAAAGATTAAATTTTAATTCTATTATGGTGGTTCTTATGTTATTCTTTTTTTTAATTTGGGGCTGTATTTTAATTTTAAAATACGTGTTTTGCATACACGAGATTTGGAGTTCTATTTTTTTTTCTGGTTGTTCATCAGTACTTAGTTTATTTTTAAAATATAGTGTTTGGGACATTAAGAATTTTTTACTGATAAAACTTTTATTTTATTTTAGAATACTTCACTTACAATGAAGAGGTTGTAAAGTTTTTTGGTTAGTAGGTTTTTTTTGTTAGCTATTTTGAGATGTGTTATGAGCTATGTAAATTTGGATCCTATGAAAAGTTGTTTTTTTTTAATTTTTTCTCTTTTGATAATTATGCCTCTTATTTCTTTTTCTTTGCATGTCTGGTTTTCTTATTTTATTTGTTTGTTATTTTTGAGGGGTATTTTTGTTATTCTGGTCTATTTTTCAAGATTATCTAAGGTTAGAGCTGTGGGGACACCTTTTTATTTTTTAGGGGGTTGTTTGTCGGTTTTTTTCTTTTATCCTTTTTTCTATGGAGTTCTTAGTGTTGTTTCTATTAATAATTTCTATTATAGGGTTTATTGGAGATTTTTTATTTGATTGATTTTTATTCTTATTTTTTTTATAAATTTTACCAGTTACTTTTTGAATTTTTCTGGGGCCTTACGTAAGGTGTAAAATTATTTTTATATTTATTAGATCTTTATCTTTGTTTTTTAAATGACAACGTTTAATTTTTATTTTGATTTCTTTAGAATTTATTGTTATGAGACTTTTTATTTATTTTTCTACGGTTTTAAATGAAATGATGTTTTTTTATTTTATGTGTTTTAGTGTGATCTCTAGTGTTTTGGGAATGATTGTTATGGTTGGTAATATGAAATTTTATGGTAGCGACCAGTGCCTATTTTACAGATTTAAGTTAAGTTTAAACTGTTGGTCTTCAAAACCAAAAATTTTTATTCTGTAATGATACTGAGATAATAGTATAAATTTTTTGAGTATTTTTCTCTTTCGAAGAAAAGGTTTTTATCTTATTTAATTTTTTTATTTACAAGGGTTTTAAATTTGATTATAGTTTTAAGTAGAGCTAAGATGGTGTTATCTATTATTGATTCATATAGTGGGCAATGTTTTTTTACCCCGGCAGTGTATTGTTTGTATAAATTTTGTTCCAGAATAATCGGCTAGACTTTATAAACTTATACTCTAATTAATGTTAATTTAGAGTTATTTTAATATTGATTTTTAATTTTAGGGTGAAATCAGAAATTATTTTTATTTAAACTCTAAATTTTAAGATTTAGTAAACAAACCAGATTAGTACCTGGTTAGATAAAATTTAAAAGAGCAGGAGTAAAGTTATATTTAAACTGTAAGAATATTGGCAGGTTTTTAAATTATCTTTGGAGGCTGAGTAGTGATTGAGAGCCCTCATTTTCAACTTTTTTTTTAGGCGCATGTATGATCGTTTATTTTATTCTTAAGGATTGTAATTTTAGTCTTTGCTATAAAAATAGATAGATATCTGGCTTATGAGAAAGATTTAATTTGGCCTACAATAATTTAATTTTTGGATTCTAGTTTTAGAGACTAGATGAAATTGTAAAAGACAGTAAGTTGCTTTTAATGGGTAGCTGAAGTTTATTTAAAAACGGTACAAATCATCCATCAATTGCCTATAGGGGAGTAAGTTGTAGTAAAGTAGAGGTAGGGGAACCTGTCTCTAGTAATTTTTTAAACTATTATTTTGTGTTTTGAAAACACAATAGAGGAATTGTCCTGTAGTTTTGTGTAATGTCAGGGGGGTACCTGGTGTGTTATCAAATCTAGGCTATCTGTACTAGTGATTTTTTTAATAATTTTAAAAGGCTTTAGAGTCAAAAAGTTCTGAGATTTTTCAACTCGACTGATTTTTAATTTTTTTATAAGTTGTGGATCGTATTATGTATATATTTATATACATACATATATATATATATATATATATATATATATTATATAAAGATATATATTTATATAGTTTATGTAGAAGTTTATAATTAATTAAAAGTAAAAAAATAATATATATATACATATATATGTATATTTATAATAAATATATAATTATTACAATATATATATATATATATATATATATATATATATATATATATATATATAGTTATATAAATTATTAAATTAATAATATATATATATATAAATATATATATATATATTAATTAATACAAAATATTTACATATGAAATTAAATAAATATATATTATTATTTTATATATAAATTAATATTAATAAGGTTTAGTTTAATTTTAGAATTGTCGACTGTTAATCGGAAGGTTTTTCACCTTAGTTTTAAATAAAAAGACTAGTTTATTTTTTAAAATATTAGATTGTAAATCTAAAGAATTTTTTCTTTTG